ACAAAGAATATTACTACTGTGTAAACAAAGAGTTTGAGAGTAAGCATTAGACAATCTCCAAGATCTTTTTTTTGTTTGGAAAAAAAGAAAATAGATTCTCTATTTTTATACCACATATCCTATTTTGACACCAAGAAATGAAGTGGTTTCTAGAAATTTCTCGAAATAGAAAATAATTTTTCTAAATTCATTTGTAATAAGATGTAATAAGAGTCGAGTCTTTTGTTGCCAAAAATTTTCTTTCATACCGAAAATTATATATTTCGGGGGGCTCTAATCGAATAGGTTTCTTTTAAATGGAAAAAAGTTCAGAATGAGGAGATGGGGTAGGTAATCTAGATTTTTCACGTTTATACAATAACTTCAATGTTTGAATTAAGGGCCTATATTATAAGACTTATCTGATCTTATCAATTATTATAATTTTTTCTCTTGAATAAATCATGAATTATTCTAGGACAGTATTAAAAATCTCATCGAAAACTTACAGCAGCTTGCCAAACAAAGGCTAATAGAAAAAAGAACACAGGGATTACTGGCATAACATCTACGATTGGATTCAAAAAAGCGTAGGCTTCAGGCAATTTTGTGAAGAAAAAACTGCTTGAATAAAGGGCAAAATTAAGACAGATACAAATCAAATTAAAAATATTAAGCATAACAAACATTTTGTTCTTGAAGATAATTGTATTTTGACTGAGTTATTAATATGCCATTCATATAAAAATGGATATAAATTGATCTAAAATAGAGTTAAGGTAGACAAAAAACTTTAAACTCAGCCAATCAAAAATCCTTCAATTATCAGCTAAAAAACGAATAAAAAAAATCATATTTTCATACAATATCTTAATGGAATTCTATATTATGATCAATAAATTCAGTTTAATTCTATATCTACACATATCAAAATACGAACAATAAGCTAATCCAGCTCATAGATATTTTTGGGGACGGGAATTGACAAAGAACCAATACCAATATTAGTTTTATTAGTGTTGAATCAAAATGGAAATGGGGCGTGGCCAAGCGGTAAGGCAACGGGTTTTGGTCCCGCCATTCGGAGGTTCGAATCCTTCCGTCCCAGAGCCTATTTATTCTCTATATCAAAATTCTATATATCAAAATAAAGATTGGTTTTTTGAACAACCTTCTACCTTCTATTTATAGTTAAAGTTAAGAGTATAATAAATGCAATTCTTGTTTCTTATTTTTAATGACTTTTCTCGAAATCATATCTTTTTTCACAAATATTATCGTGTTCAAATAATACGCAGATGCAATTAAATCTAGTTTTTTTTTCAGGAAACATGGAAACATAGATCCAAAGAGTTTGAATTCAAAAAAAGTAAGACGGGTTTTTCATTATATCTTTGTCCTCGGGCCGGGTTAGGGTTAAAAAAAAAGGAAACAATGAATTCATCTGGACCTCTTTGGCTTTGTACCTATAAAAAGATAGTCTAGCATCCAATCCAATAAGATGGAATCGTTCTTTATTTGATTTATTATTCATTATCCCACACCCCATGATCATTTTCAATGTCTGTTCGAATCTCATTAACAAACAAAGAAAATACATATACATTTCTTTTTTTTTTTTTAACTAACTTCATTTCAGAGATTTTGTCTTTGGCTTTATTTTGTCTTTGACTTTAATGAATAATTCGAAATTTATCTAACAATTGAGACGAGGTTGATTCATATATCCAATTATCCAATTCACTTTCACTTTAAGGTCACTTTACATCGAGGAAAACTTTCAGAAAGACTCAAATCAAGTCAAATAAACTACTCAAAAAACGAAGAAATGCTTATATGTATGTATGTATTTTTATCATTCTATTTCATTGACAGCCTTGTTTCCATTTTTGGAATAGAAAAAAAAAGGGGGTCATCCTTTACTTAATGCTAAATATTAACATAGAATATCTGTAATTAATTCCAGTGAGAATATCTGTAATTAATTCCAGTGATAATTGTTTATTCTATCTGATAGAGAAGGGGGACCCCCCAAGCTTTCTATTCTAATTTTTTCAATCAGTATGAAAGAATACCAACTTTAATCTTCCCTTACATCAGTCTTTTTTATTCATCACTCCGCTAAAAAAAAAAAAAAAGAAATCCAATTTATTTTTCGACCTATTCATTTGTTTTATTTTAAATCATTGATGATTTAATCTGAATCTGAATATGGGATTTATCTCTTTTATGATGATAAAACGGAGTCCTTACTGTAAAACGTTATTCAAATAATGATATGGAGATAGGCTATTTTTTAATTAATAATTAAATAATTCAATTTTTTTTTTTTTTTAATGATTTTTTATGAGTCCTTGGTACTTGAAGAAGTGTGGGATTGACGACTCGGTCCTATCGAGTCACTTGAAGATGAAGATTCAAAGAGAACTACTTATTTCTTCGTCTTATCTTATTGGTTTGCTAATATTCGTATTGGAAATCAAAAAATATTTATATGATAATATATCAATAAAATATCAATAAAATATGGGGTTAATTTGAATTTATTCTTTTGTTTAATTAATTCTTTTGTTTTCTTCATTGTGTATTTTTTTATTAACACATTTACATTCATATTGACAACAGTGTATCAAATAAATAGAATCCGATCTGGATAATTTAAATAGAATCCGATCTGGATAATTAGATCTTATCTGTAGATTTATTTATATCTATTCCAGCAGTTTGGTTTTTTTTTCTTCATTCAAATGAAATGATAGGTTTATTGGATTTGCTGTGATACAAAAGTCTTTTTTTGATTGAAAAAAAAAATGTAAATGTATTGTTATATTAGAAAAATGTATAAAAATGAATATTTACATTTTTTAAATTCTTTTCAATTTTAAATATAAGAATAGATAGCATAAGAGACAAGAGATAATCTATAAATTTTGACTTTATTAAACTTTATCTATTTTTTTATTTGAGAATCTTTTCTATTCTTATCTGATCTGTTCTTTTTTTTATGTTCAGAATCGATTAGAAATTTTTCTATTTTATTTCGTGTTCATTTCTTGTTAGTTTAATGTTTTGATTGTGTCGTACGATTCAATCTCTTTATTCTCTTTGATTTATTTTGATTTTTGATTCTGATTCTATCTACATAACCTAATTATTTTATTTGTATTTGGGTTGCTAACTCAATGGTAGAGTACTCGGCTTTTAAGTGCGGCTAACAGCTTTTACACATTTGTACGAAGAAAGGGATTCGTACATACCATCGGTATTATTTGTAAGACCACGACTGATCCTGAAAGGAATGAATGGAAAAAACAGCATGTCGTATCAATGGAGAATTCTGAGAATATTTCATTCTTATCGGATCGGCTCCAAACAAACCTTGTTTGAATTCTTGGTGCGTAACATAAAAAAAAATGAATTCAAATTCAAAGTTGGGGTTGGGTCGAGTTAATAAATGGATAGAGCTCTGCGGTTCCAATTATAGGGAAATAAAAAAGCAACGAGCTCCCGTTCTTAATTTGAATGATTTTCCGATCTAATTAGACGTTAAAAATAGATTAGTGCCTAGTGCGGGAAAGGCTTTTTCTTGAGTGGATTTTCTATTTTTTTAATGAGTCCTAACTATTAGCTATTCTCCACTATGAAGGGGAGTTGAATGTGTAGAAGAAAGAGTATATTGATAAAGAAACTTTTTTTTTCCAAAATCAAAAAAGAGTGATTGACTTGAAAAAGTAAAGGATTTCTAGCCACCTATTACCCTATAATGAACATAAACCAATTAGAAATGAACATAAACCAATTAGATGGAAAAAAGAGAGGATAGAGGGTTCGTTGATGAGTTTAACTATTTCCGAGGTATCTATTCTTTTTATATTATACTATTTTGTTTTTATAGTATCGCACTCTGTATCATTTAATAACCCAATAAACCCCCTATCTTTGCTTCAATCAAATCGAATTTAAAATGAAAATAGAGAAATCTCAAAGAAATTTAGAAATAGATAGATCTCGAAAAAACGACTTCCTATACCCACTTATCTTTCGGGAGTATATTTATACATTTGCTCATGATCGTGACTTAAATAGATCTATTTTGTTAGAAAATGTAGGTTATGACAATAAATATAGTTTACTAATCGTAAAACGTTTAATTACTCGAATGTATCAACAGAATCATTTGATTATTTCTGCTAATGATTCTAACCAAAATCCATTTTTTAGGTATAACAAAAATTTGTATTTTCAAATGATATCGGAGGGGTTTGCAGTTATTGTGGAAATTCCATTTTCTTTACGATTAGTATCCTCTTTAGAAAGATCAGAAATAGTAAAATCTCATAATTTACGATCAATTCATTCAATATTTCCTTTTTTAGAGGGCAAATTCCCACATTTAAATTATGTGTCAGATGGACTAATAACGTACCCCATCCATCTAGAAAAATTGGTTCAAATCCTTCGTTATTGGGTGAAAGATCCCTCCTCTTTGCATTTATTACGACTCTTTCTTCACGAGTATTGGAATTGGAACAGTCTTCTTATTCCAAAGAAATCTATTTCCTTTTTTGCAAAAAAGAATCCAAGATTCTTCTTGTTCTTATATAATTCTCATGTATATGAATACGAGTCCGTTTTCTTTTTTCTTTGTAATCAATCCTTTCATTTCCGATTAACATTTTCTCAGGTCTTTCTTGAGCGAATCTATTTCTATGGAAAAATAGAACATTTTGTAGAAGTCTTTACTAAGGATTTTGGGGACAGCCTATGCTTGCTCAAGGATCCTTTCATACATTATGTTAGATATCAAGGAAAATCCATTTTTGTCTCAAAGGATACGCCTCTTCTGATGAAAAAATGGAAATATTACCTTGTCAATTTATGTCAATGTCATTTTGATGTGTGTTTTCAACCCAAAAAGATCCATATAAACCCATTATCATTATACAAGCATTCTTTCGCCTTATTAGGTTATCTTTCAAGTTCAAGTGTACGACTAAACCTTTCAGTGGTACGGAGTCAAA